GTTAACAGCCGACCGCTCTACCGCTGAGCTACCGAGGAAAAATGTGGAGAGTTTACTCTTAGAAAGATTCAAAGACTCTTATTATTCGAGGCCGCCCTATGACCAGGGCATTATTTGATTCGTTCAAATACCCAAAACTTTCTCCATTTATGTACCTTGCGTACATCTTAAACTCTAATCTTTATTATAGGAAAAAAAAGTAGTGATAGCAATCCCATTACCTCCCCGCAGAGAGCCTCCAGGACGGGGGGGATACAAGGGGAGTCGGTTAACCATCACCGAGATGTTCTCCACTGGACCCCCCCCCTGAAATGCTTTTTGATCAATCACCAATCACTAGTTTCTATTTCTCAGAACGAAGTAAAATATTCATATGATTGAAGAATATCATTCTTAATAATTAGAATAATTAACATTAAGATGTTACCAACGATTAATCCGAATAAGTAGGAGGATATTCTGCCTGCTCCCCCATATCGCATACCTTCTCCTCCAAAAAAACTTAAAATACCAATTCCGTTGACGATTCCATCTATTATCCATTGATCGAAAAAACAGATGGATTTACTTAATATTCGTGTACCTTCAATAAATATAACATTGTATAAGTTATCGATATAACCACGATAATATGACCAATTGGATAAATAATTGAATAAATAACCCCCAAAACCTTTTTGGAGATCAATTTCTTCTCGCATTTCTCGTGAAGAAATTGGACCGTAGATCGAGGAAGAAATAAAAATTCCTCCCAAAGCTATACTAACCGAAGGTATTGATTTTACTAAAAAGTCCACCAAATTTTCGGAATTATCTTTATAAGACGAACCAATGAGAGGAGCTAAAAAATCGGATAATAGATCTGAATCAATTCCTTCGTGGGAAAAAGAAACTCCTATAAATCCAATAAATACTGTTGGTATTGCCAGACAAATAAGAGAAAATAACATCAAATTGTCTGATTCTTTGGGATATAAAATATTATCATTTTTTACCTCCCTCTTTATTGAAACAAAAGCATCTTCTGAGATTTTATTCGGATTATTAGATCCTTCATAATATGAAAGAACATTCAATAATTTTTCACTATTTAGATACTTATTTCTTCTTTCTATCTTCGGTGAAGAAAAAAAATCTTCTGGAATTTCAGAAGAATCACCAGTTTGATCAGAAAAAGATGCATAAGAATTATTTGAAAAAACTTTATCTCGTTTATATAGAGTTTGAAGATTACCCCAAATAGACTTATAAAATATGGTCTTATCAGTATATTTATCTGAATTACCACGGAAATCTCCCTCGAAAGTAACGAAATACATACGGAACATATAGAAACCGGTTAATCCTGCTGTGATCCAGGCTATCCAACCCAAAAAAGCAGACGATATCCAACTATCGACAAGAATTTCATCTTTAGACCAAAAACAAGCGAGAGGTGGAATGCCACATAAAGAAAGTGTACCTAAAAGAAAAGTAGTTCCAGTTATTGGCATATACTTTCGTAAACCACCCATAAAAATCATATTTTGACTTTTATCGGGAGAATATCCAACAATAGGTTCCATTGAATGAATAACTGAACCAGATCCAAGAAATAATAAAGCTTTGGAATAAGCATGTGTTATGAGATGAAATAAAGCAGCTCGGTAAGAACCGATCCCTAAGGCCAACATCATATATCCTAGTTGAGACATGGTAGAATAAGCTAAACCTCTTTTAAGATCTTTCTGAGCGAGAGCTATCGTAGCTCCTAATAAAGCTGTTATCCCACCGACCCACGAGATAATATTCATTGTGAAAGGTAAAACTTCAAAGAGATGGAACATCCGAGCCACAAAAAATATTCCTGCAGCTACCATTGTAGCTGCATGTATAAGAGCTGAAATCGGAGTAGGTCCCTCCATTGCATCGGGTAACCATACATGAAGTGGAAATTGTGCAGATTTAGCTACTGGACCTAAAAATAATAAAAGAGCACACATATTTGCGAGGAATGAATTAACCCTATTACTATCAATTAGCTCAATAAACCGTTCGGATAAATTGTGGATATCGAAACTACCTGTTATCCAATAGATACCCAATATACCCAATAATAATCCAAAATCTCCTACACGATTTGTTATAAAAGCTTTTTGACAGGCATTAGCAGCACTGGGTCTGGAAAACCAGAAACCTATTAATAAATAAGAACACATTCCAACTAATTCCCAAAAAATATAAATTTGCACTAGATTGGGACTAAGAACTAAACCTAACATGGAAGCAGTGAAGAGACTAAGATAAGCAAAAAATCTTACATATCCCTGGTCATGGGACATGTAACTGTCACTATAAATCATAACCAAAATCCCTACGCTAGTAACTGATACTAACATTATAGAAGTAAGCGGATCAATCAAAAAACCTATTTGTAGGGAAATATCTTTATTGAAAATCCAAGACCATAATAATTGATAAGTAGGATTGCCTCTAATCTGTTGCCAGAGAATAGAAAAAGAAATAAACATGGCTATACTTAGCGAAATTATGCTAACAATAGCACATATACGACGAAGACTTTTAGTTGCTTTCGAAAAAAAGAATAATCCCAAACCTACTGACATAGAAGCTACAAATGGACATACAGGGACAATCCAAATATTTTTATATAAAAATTCCATAAATCTATTAGAATTGGATTAAATTAAACCTCGATTTATCTTTATCTCCTATCCACATTCGAGTTAACTATGATAAATTGGAGTTCCAATATATTAGAGATAAAAGATCTATTCCATTTGGGTGAAACTTGCACCCCATTTTTTCTGTTTTTTTTTTTCTTAATTCAATAAAGAAGATGAAAAAAAAATTTAAAATTTTTTCTTTGTCGATCAAAAGAATATATGAAGTAATAATAACAATATTATTAAATCTATTTAATTACTTATTTATCGGGTTTAGCTATTCGGAATCAAATACTCCAATTCTTATATATAATTCTTTTAATTCTTATATATAATTCTTTTAATAATTATAATTCTTTTAATAATACTTTCATTAGAACAAATATCGTAATGAGTACATACGCAATAATTGACACCGGAAGTGAACAGTTACAGGTAGAACCAGGTAGATTCTATGATGTTCGTTATTTTGCATCATTAAAATCTGAGATATTAGCCCCGAATACTAAAATATTAATATATCGAGTATTATTGATTCGTCATGAATCCGCAATAAATCTTGGACATCCCTGGGTGAAAGATGCAATCGTTAGAGGAAGAATTTTACACCCCTCCTTTGGGGATAGAATAACAATATATAAAAAGCATTCTAAGAAAAAAAAGAGACGTAAATTAGGATATCGACAAGATTTAGTTCGATTTGTAGTGGATTCTATCTGTTTGAATGGGAAGGAATTATAAAATCGAATAATTCGTATCCATTATACATCGAAATAATTAATAGAATAATCTTTGAAGAGGTAGAAGTAGGAATTCTCTTTAATTCTTTCGAATAAGAATCAGTTAATAACTATATTATTATTATTATTATTAAGGTATTTCCATTATGGCAGTTCCGAAAAAACGTACTTCCAAATCAAAGAAGCGAATCCGTAAAAGTGTTTGGAGGGAAAAGACTAAAAAATTGGCCTTAAAAGCTTTTTCTTTAGCTCAATCTATTCTAACGGGTCGTTCAAAAAGTTTTTTTTATACAACGAATGAAAAAATATCTGGATCAACGGAATAATAATACACTGATGGCTCAACTAATCCCCGGTATATTTTGTTCCATCCGAGTATATAGAGATGAAAAAATATTATCTTGTAGCGTAAAAAAAAATTATTGAGAATAATTGAACAAAAATTTTTTGAATATTCTCTTCCTAGGGATTAAATAATTATTTAGTTGATGAATTAATAGAAGATAATATAACTAAATCACTTGTTTTTTTTTTTTTACAAATCTCGGGAGTATAAATCTCCCGGGATACTATGAAGATATCGTATATTATTATTATTAATATTAATAATATTATTCTGTTCTTACATAAATTTTTGAAATTTATGAAAAACGATATGAAACTCATTCAATTATGATTAAAAATTTCCCATATATACTTCGTTGAGGAGATAGTATTCTTAATAATTTTTCGGAATAGCGGGATTTGAACCCACGACCTCCATCACCCCAAGATGGCACGCTACCAAGCTGCGCTATATTCCGGAAGATACTTTTTTTTTTTTTTCCGCTTCAATCTTATTGTTATATCAATAACACATGATATTTATTACCGTGAAAGAAGAAATATTGACTCTCGATTATGGATTATGCTATTATCATGATTAAGCCGCTATGGTGAAACAGGTAGACACGTTGCTCTTAGGAAGCAGTGCTAACGCATCTCGGTTCGAATCCGAGTAGCGGCATTCTATCATTCTATATCCCAATAAAACCTTCACTAATATCTTATAATCCTATTAGATTAATTATTGAATAAGATCTTTTTAATACTCCTAGAATATTAATCTAGGAAATAGTAACGACGATAAATATTAGTATGGAAAATATATTAGCTCATATCTCCTTCTTTTTTCTTTTCATGGCTACTGCCTTTTATTGGGGAAATCTAGTTTCTAAAACTAGGAAACTAAATGATTTTGGAAAACAAAGTATAAAAATTGCTTTCATTTTTATAACAGGTTTTTTGATAACCCGATGGGTTCAAGCTAATCATTTACCATTAAGTAATTTGTACGAATCATTTATGTTTCTTTCATGGAGTTTATCTTTATTGCATATAAACTTGGAACTAAAAAGTCGAAAGAATTATTGGTTGGGCGCAATTACTGCACCAAGTGCCATGTTAACACACAGCTTTGCCACTTTAGGTCTTCCCAAAGAAATGCAACAATCTACAATGTTAGTACCTGCTTTACAATCTCATTGGTTAATGATGCACGTTAGTATGATGATATTGAGTTATGCTACCCTTTTATGTGGATCTCTTTTAGCAATAACTTTGCTAATTATTACACATGATAATACAAATAAATATATATTTAGTACTAATACCAAATTCTCTCTATTATTACTATTCCTCCGCAAAAAAAATAGTTATTTATATACACAAATAGAAAGTGATTCAAAAAACACTTTCTATTTGTTATCCAGAAATTTTCGTAAATGTCAATTGATTCAACAACTAGATCAATGGAGTTATCGTACAATTAGCTTGGGTTTTCCTTTCCTAACAATAGGTATCCTTTCTGGAGCCGTATGGGCTAATGAAGCATGGGGATCTTATTGGAGCTGGGATCCCAAAGAAACTTGGGCATTAATTACTTGGTTCATATATGCTATTTATTTACATATTAGAATGACTAAGAGTTGGCAAGGAAAACAATCTGCAATTGTAGCTTCTTCTGGATTCTTTATCGTTTGGATTTGTTACTTGGGCGTAAATCTCTCAGGAATCGGTCTGCACAGTTATGGATGGTTAATTCGATAGTAAATCAATCGGGGTATTCGAAACTTATTAGACAGAAATAGTAATTTGATAGGGGTTTTTATAACACGATACAGACTTGAATAACAAAAAATAATTTTTTGTTTTCTTTATCCTTTTTTTCTGAATAGTAATTTGTTTAAAAAAGATTGATTTAATAATTAATAGTATTCAGTATTCCTTTTTTTAAATTTCATTGATACTAATTGTTCAGGTCAAAAACAACATTTTTCTAAAATACTCATATTATCTCTCTAAACGATCAACCGAAGAAGAATAAAAAAAAAAAAAAAAATAACATAGGAATTGATTTCGATTCTTTCAATATTATTTGAATAGGTAAAATCCACTAATATTGAGATAAGATATATTCTACCTTAGTATTCCATAGAGATAATACGAGATTGGGATAAAGACCAATACCTATTATTGGTAATAAAAGACAAAGTGAAATAAAAATTTCTCGTGGTCCAGAATCTATAAGAGATAAAGTTAGGATATTAGGAATCTTATATCCATAAAAAATTTGACGTAACATAGAAAGCAAATAAATAGGAGTTAATATTATCCCAATTGCTTCAATTATTGTAATGACTATTTTAAAAGTAAGCGAATAGTTTTGACTAATAACAATCCCCAGGAATACCATTAATTCCGCCAAAAAACCACTCATACCTGGCAATGCTAGAGATGCAAGTGAAAAAATACTAAACATGGTAAATAATTTAGGCATTGAGATAGCTATTCCGCCTAGTTGATCGAGGAAAAGAGTACGTGTCCTATCATAGCTTGTTCCGGCTAAAAAAAAGAGTGCTGCACCGATCAATCCGTGAGAAATCATTTGTAATATAGCTCCATTAAGACCTATATTTGTTAGGGAACCGATTCCGATCATAACAAAACCCATATGAGAGATAGAGGAATAAGCTATTCTTCTTTTTAGATTACGTTGATTCAATGAGATTAAAGATGCATAAACAATTTGAACCGCTCCAAACATTGTAATCCAAGGAGCAAATATAGCGTGAGCTTGAGGTAATAATTCCATATTAATCCGAATCAATCCATATCCCCCCATTTTTAAGAGTATTCCTGCCAAAAGCATACATGTACTATAATGTGCTTCTCCATGAGTATCTGGCAACCAAGTGTGAAAAGGGAAGATTGGTAATTTTACCGCATAAGCTATCAAAAAACCCGAATAAATAAATATTTCTAATGTTAGGGGATATGACCGTGTTGCTAGAGATTGAATATCAAAAGATGGTCCATTGTTTCCATAAAACCCTATTGATAAGGCTCCGACTAGAAGAAAAATGGAACCAGCTGCTGTGTACAAAATAAATTTTGTGGCCGAATATAGACGTCTTTTTCCACCCCACATAGATAAGAGTAAATAAATAGGAATTAATTCCAATTCCCACATGAAAAAAAAGAGTAAAATATCTTGAGAAGCAAATAATCCTATTTGACCGCTGTACATTGCTAACATCAAGAAATGAAATAATTTTGTATTTCGTGTGACTGGCCAAGCTGCTAAAGTTGCTAAGGTGGTTACAAAGCCTGTTAGTAAAATAAGCCCCATGGAAAGACCATCAATACCTAATTTCCAATGGAAATGAATAGGATTTATCCAATTATAATCTTCTTCTAATTGAAGAAATTGATTGTTGATGTGGAAATGACAACAAAAGGTATAGGTTATTAAAAGGAATTCTATTATACAAATCCCTAAAGTATACCATCGAATAATTTTATTTCCTTTATCAGGAAATAATGGGATTAATAAGCCGGCACATATAGGAAAAAGAACAATTATGGTTAACCAAGGTAAGCTGCTCATGAGGATATAAGAGACTTTAATAGAAGACCCATACGAAATCTGTATGGGTCTTCTTATGCAACATCAAAATAGAGTAATTCTTTTTTTTTCTCAAAAATTGCTTAGTAAGCTAGACCCATACTACGAGTTGTTTCAGCTCCCAAATAAACACGTATGCTCAAAAAATCTGTTGGGCAGGCTGATTCACATCTTTTACAACCCACACAGTCTTCTGTTCTAGGAGCAGAAGCAATCTGATTGGCTTTACATCCATTCCAAGGTATCATTTCCAAAACATCTGTTGGACAAGCTCTTACACATTGGGTACAACCGATACATGTATCATAAATTTTTACTGAATGCGCCATTGGATTTATACTCCTATTAATCTCAGATACCTAAAACTAACTATTGATATCGAAAAAACTAACTATTCCGAAATAATTTTTCTTTTTCTATCTTTAAAAACTAGTAGATTAGAAAAACTAGTAGATTGGAACAAGAACGAATTCTATATTTTTGGCCCTTGTTTCAGATATTCTTCATATAACAATTGAACTATTAGGAAATTTCCTAATCTATATTATGTGAAATGTGAAATAATATCTCTACCTCCATCCGCTCGAATAATCAAGTAACTAATACGATTATTTGAATGAAAAAAAAAAATTCTTTATTCTGAATCCATTTAAGGACATAAGATCATTAATTACCATTTTAACAAATTAAATTGATCAATACGAGTTGATTTTCTATTGCGATAGGTAATTAAAATAATAGATAATCCGATAGCAGCTTCAGCAGCTGCAATAGCTATTACAAAGATAGAAAATATTTCTCCTTTTCGTTCTTGGATATCAAAATAATTAGAGAATGTTACAAAGTTTATATTAACGGCATTAAAAATTAGCTCTAGACACATAAGTGCTCGAATCATGTTTCGACTTGTTATTAATCCGTAGAAACCGATACAGAACAGATAAGCACCTAAAATAAGTGCATTTTCGATCATGAGAGATTAATTCCTTAGATTAATTTAATTAGGATGAAAGAAAAACTGATAAAAACCTTTTTCTTGATTAAAAGAGGGATAAATCCTCTTTCGATTCCGAGGCTTTATCATCTATTTCTACTATCCCTTCTTGACGGGCTATAGTGATTGCTCCTATTAGAGCAACTAAGAGGAGGATGGAAAGAAGTTCAAATGGAAGTAAAAATTTAGTTAATAATTGAGATCCAATAAGCTGAATATCAGTTGTCAAACTTTGTTCCACAAACTTTGTTGATTGTTTAACCAGATATATCTCAGACCATGATGTATTTGGAATTATTATAGTCAATAATATGAAGAGACTTGTACAAACTCCTGAAGTAATATTATCCCCTACATTTGAAAATGAAAAAAGAGTTCTATTCTTTGGCTTATCAATTAACATTACAGCAAATACGATTGAAACATTTACAGCTCCTACGTAAATCAATACTTGAGCAGCAGCTAGAAAATCAGCATTCAGTACGAGATATAGAAGAGATATACAGATAAAAACTAGTCCCAATAAGAGTGCGGAATAAACTATATTGGTAATTAATACGACTCCTAAACTTCCTAAAAGGATACCTAATTCTATAATTACTAAAATAACTTCATAGATTGGTTTAGGTAAAATCATTTTCTCTAATCATTCAAAATTATTCTATTCAGATACAAATATCTGGTAATAATGAGATATCTATCTCTTGCAAATCTCTCTTCTTTCTTTTTGTATCTTCATTCTTTTTGTATCTTCAGAAATATTCAATCCATCTGCTAGAAAATTATTTGCTATGATGAAGAATCTTTTGATGGAAATAGTAATAAGAAATAAGTGGAGAAGAAAAAGACTCGCCTGAGTCTTTTTCTCCCTCCTGTTCAGGTGAAGATTTTATTGAAAATTTGTGACACTTCTTGAATCAGAATGTCCTTGCATAATCCCTTTGGATAAATAATTTAAACTCGGAACAGTTTGAGTTGTAGGATCTTGAATTATCGATACGGGTAAACGTCCTAAAGCAATTTGATCATAATTCAATTCATGTCGATCATAAGTCGAAAGTTCATATTCTTCTGTCATTGACAAACAATTTGTTGGACAGTATTCGACACAATTACCACAAAATATACAAACTGCAAAGTCAATACTATAATTTTTTAACTGTTTCTTTCTAACATTTTCCCTCAGCTCCCAATCAACGACAGGTAAATTGATTGGACACACACGAACACATACTTCACAAGCGATACATTTATCGAACTCAAAATGAATTCGTCCACGAAATCGTTCTGATGGGATCAGTTTTTCATACGGATATTGAATAGTCATAGGTAATCGATTCATATGGTCTGATGTAACCACAAAACCTTGACCAATATATCTTGCAGCTTGTATTGCTTGTTGACTATAATTTACAAGCCCATTCATCATAGCGAACATGAGGTAGATATCCTTGAAAAATTAATTGAATCTTTTCGATTTCTGAGTTTTTTATGTCTCAAAGAAATCTATAAGTATGATTCAGAAGATCATATAGATATAATTTATTAATCTAATAATAGAACTTGAAAAGAAGCTGTTAGCAGTGGATTTCCCAAAGCAACAGGCAGAAGAAATTTCCAACCAAGATCCAACAATTGATCTATTCTTACTCGCGGTAATGTCCATCTCGTCATGATAGAAACGAATAGAAATAAATAAGCTTTAGTTAATGTTATGATAATACCTATTATTGTATTGATAATATCAAAGATTCTATCAGTAAGAATCCAAGTGATTTGGTTGGGAATTGGTAAAAATGGGATTGATAAATCCCATCCTCCCAAATAAAGCACTGTTACAAACAATGAAGAAACTAATAGATTTAAATAAGAACCAACATAGAATAGACCAAATTTGATACCTGAGTATTCTGTTTGGTAACCTGCTACCAATTCTTCCTCCGCTTCTGGTAGATCAAAAGGTAATCGTTCACACTCTGCCAACGAAGAGATAAAAAAAATTAAAAAACCTATAGGTTGACGCCACAAATTCCATCCTAACAGACCATATTTAGACTGTGCATTAACTATATCAATTGTACTTAAACTATTGGATAAATATAGTCGATGGCATTAACGATATTACCATCTCTACTTCAAAACCGTACATGAAATTTTCACTTCATACGGCTCCTCAAAGGTTTTTAAGAATGACTTTGTAACAAATAATTATCATCTTATAAAATAATTAAAAGTATTCTGAAATTAACCAAAGAGATTCTGTTTGCTAGAAGACATAATAGCTTCTGAATCTATCTCAACCTTTCTAATTTTCTAGTATTTCAGATTCAAATATAGTAAAAGTCTTGGTAGAATCACTAGAATTCTTTTCTTAATAAAGTTTTTCTCTATTTGTAAAGAACGACTCAATAGATATAAAAGATATTACGGGACAAATATTTAACAATAATATGATTATTTTACTAATCTTTGAAAAGGTTTAGATAATTATTGAAAGGATTACTTCGTTCCAGATAATCATTATTTTAGCAGATAGAAATATACTTAAGATTGGGGTTATAAGGAAGTACTGCTTAGTCATCTCTACCAATGCCAAGTCCTTATCCATTCAATATCTTAGAATGAGGGAATAGACAATATTTCTTCATCCGTTTCACCAACCTCTTGTGTATCTTTGTGTTCCTGGCCATCTACTCTCGCTCGATTTTTAGTATGATCGTAGAAGATTCATACTCATCTTCTGCCCCCGCGTCAGGTTTTTACAATTCCTGGGGTACACAGTTCTCACTGGTTGTGCATGCTTTCACTCCTGTACATAGAGGATGGGGCTTGATTCTATTACTGCAATACGCTGTTTAATTTCACCCATATGACTATCTAGTTATTTATTTGGATGAAAAAAAAGAAATTCTACTAAATACTACTTTTTTTTTTCAACGAATCGCACGTAGAGATATAGATAATACGCATAGAGCTAAAGGAATTTCATAACTGATAGATTGAGCAGCAGCTCGAAGACCACCTAAAAAAGAATATTTATTGTTGGAACCGTAGCCTGCCATAAGAAGTCCAAGCGGAGCAATACTTGAAACGGCAATCCAGAAGAATATACCTATACCCAAATCAGCTAAAATTATATGTTTCCCAAAAGGTATTACTAAATAACTCAAAAATACTGGTATGACTACTACAGCGGGTCCAATGTTGAATAACCAAATATCGCCTCTTGCGGGAATAACATCTTCTTTCAATAGGAGTTTGATCCCATCTGCCAGAGCCTGAATAATTCCCAAAGGTCCGGCATATTCAGGTCCAATACGTTGTTGTATCCCCGCCGATATCTTCCGTTCGAGCCATACAATAACTAATACTCCTAGTGTAACTCCTACTATAGTAATGAAAATAGATATTATAGTCCAAATTAATTCAAGAAATTCTTTTGATAATTCCGATTCAGAGAAGAGTATAATACCTTGTTTTTCAACACCTTTTATATCAAGTATCATCTTAACGATCAACCTCTCCCATAATAATATCAATACTACCTAATATTGTCATAATATCTGCTAATTTCATTCCTTTCACCAATTGAGGAAGAATTTGCAAATTGATAAACCCGGGTGGGCGAATTTTCCATCTCCAAGGAAAAACATTATCATCTCCAATTAGAAATATTCCTAATTCTCCTTTAGGAGCTTCTATTCGTACATAATGCTCTTGTTTGGGTAACTTAAAAGTGGGGGAAGATTTCTTACTAATGAATTGATAGTCAAAATCATTCCATTCCGAATCTTTTTGTTGATTAAGACGTCGAGCTTCCAAGTTTTCGTAAGGTCCTCCTGGAATAACTTTCAAAGCTTGTTGAATGATTTTTACAGATTCTTTCATTTCTCGAATTCGTACCAAGTAACGGGCTAATGAATCCCCTTCTTTTTGCCATTGAATTTGCCAATCCAATTCATCGTAGCATTCATAATGATCTACTTTACGAAGATCCCATCGAACTCCTGAAGCTCGTAGCATAGGTCCTGATAAGCCCCAATTTATTGCTTCTTCCCTACCAATAAAGCCTACATCCTCCACTCGTTTTAAGAAAATGGGATTATTCGTAATAAGCTGTTCATATTCATCAACTTTTGGTAAGAAATAATCACAAAAATCTAAACATTTGTCCACCCAACCGTAGGGAGAGTCTGCAGCAATTCCTCCAACACGGAAATAATTATGCATCATCCGCATTCCCGTAGCAGCTTCGAACAGATCATATATCATCTCCCTTTCTCTAAATATATAAAAGAAAGGAGTTTGTGCACCAACATCAGCCATGAAAGGTCCTAACCATAATAAATGGGAAGCAATGCGGCTTAACTCTAACATAATCACTCTTATATAACTGGCTCTCTTAGGTATTTGGATATTGGCCAATTTTTCCGATGCATTCACTGTTATTGCTTCCGTAAACATGGTGGCTAGATAATCCCATCGTGTTACATAAGGAAGATATTGTATAATCGTTCTGTTCTCAGCAATCTTTTCCATTCCTCTATGAAGATATCCTAATATTGGTTCGCAATCAATGACATTTTCACCATCTAAAGTAACGATCAATCGAAGAACACCATGCATCGATGGATGCTGAGGACCCATACTTACTATCATGGGATCTTTCTTTGTCGCAAGCATGGTCATATTTTATTTCTCCCCTTCATCTATTCTATAGAGTTATCTTTCATTGAATAAATAGTCAATTTTCATTAAAAATGTGTAATGGTCATATATTGAAACGGAAATAATAAGATCCATGTAATCCATTTAACGGATTTTAAGTCCACGAATACCTAACTTATTTATTAAGTTTTCATAACAATTTATATCGTTCTTGGATAGGTAAACTAAAAGTCGTTTGCGTTTCCCGAGCATTTTCCACAATCCCCTTTGGGATGAATAGTCTTTAGAATGTTGTTTCAGATGTGAGGTAAGTTTTATAACTCGATTAGTTAAATGATATATTTGAGATTCAACAGACCCTGTTTTTTCTCCAGGGCCTGATGACGAATGAAGAGATATCTTTTTATTCATAGAAATAGAAAAAAAAAAAAAGATTATTCAATAACAGAATAGAATTAATTATTGAATAGTTCTAAATAGATAATAATATAATTTTTACGGAATATTATCCCGAAGGATTTAAAAAGAATAAAAAATTATTACATATTTCATCAATGAATGAGTAATTTCGATGAAACATGTAACAAATTTTTTTATTCGATTCAATTTGGGGGATAAATACGAATTCTTAGCATGGTAAATCGACTTCCATTACTTGTATTGAACCAGAATCTATTCATGCAAGCTAAATCCTCTAGCCGATGAATAGGCCAAAGAAAACGTTTAATAAATTGATTCTGATCCGGAGGATTAAGAGTTTGAGTTTTTTGGACGTTCCTCATCCAAGGTTCAGAATTTGTATATCCTTTCTCTAGGATTAAAGATTTTAGAACCCGTAATTCCCGACGACGTCTTGGAAGTAACAGATCTTCAAGGTTATACCAATGAACAAAATCTTGTTTATCATTAATGAGTGATAAACGTGGTATACATTGACTAAAGATATCCCCATCTATTCTTCTTTCGAATCTATCTATAAATTTCAATAAAGTACTTATCATTTTGTACATCAATATTTGATCATCTAATACCTTTGATAAACGATGTGATGAAATAGTTAGAAATTGATCTAACACTTTCTTTTTAGACTCTGTAAAAAATAGATTCAATAGATTTACATCTATTTTCATCTCACGACAGAACCCAGTAAGATCTTGTTGATTTTCAATTACACTTAAAAGAGATGCTAGATCTTTTAACCTTTGCATTCTATTTCCTAATTCTTTAGATTTCCACCTCCATTGGAATAGATAGTAATGATTTTTCCTTTCTTTGAGAGATAATTCTTCCGATTTACTCTTTTGTCTTTCATACCAATAACTCATTCTCAATTTCTGATATTTTTCGCTTAAAGGTATTTTATTTTTCTCTTGCAGAATAGAATTCTTAGGCACAAATATTGTTTCTGTACCATATTTATCCGTTTCTCCAATAAATTCTGGAAATAACCATAACATCAATTTGAAATCTAAATCATTCTTTTTTTCTATGGTAGTTCTTTGTGAGTAAAAAATATTCTTCCTTTTCCTCCCCCCCAAACTTCGTATCTTTTTAATACGATTCGCAGTTAGTACCTCTTCCTTTGTGTTTTCTTTCCGGATCGGCAGTTTCTTAATCTCCGAATTTTTGACAAAATCAACAAAACTATATAAGAGAGTATTATATTTATAACGTTTATTATAATTATTGATTTGTTGTTTCAAAAGAGGATTCCTTCTATAAATAGAATGTGTGTTTTGTTCGTTATAAGAAACATCTTCCTTTTTTTTCTCAAGAGATAGACTATTTATTTTCCAATGTCTAGTAACTTCAAACCTCCAATTTGTTGGTGCTATTTGGTACCATAATTTCGAGGATAAATTATATCTCCTGAAATCATGTAACCACTCATTCAAGTCTTTTTCATGAAAATTTTGGGGTTCTTTATTAATCCCTTGTGTCATTAAAAGATCTTGGATATCCTTAGAAATAATAGTATCTGTGTCCGATAAATAATTTTCGGATTTTGATTCGTTTTGCTCAGGATATTCCTTCAATACCCAACTATGTTCTTTCACCGACTGTACTAAATAATTCAAATCCAATTTGGGTGTTTTTGTTTGCCACAATCGATCAAGTATATACGCATGAGAAATTGAAGTTATAGACTTATTTTGATCTGCTGGGAAAAGAATTCCATCTCCATTTGAATGTGTATGTTGTATTCTATTAGAATTTTTTAAAACATCTTTTAGTAACATTATTAATTGGATATTAAATCGAAGAAAAAAGATAGAATGATTATAAATCTCTCTATTCAATTTCTTAAGAATAATTCTTAAGAAATAATATCTTTTTCGAATTACTTGTGCATTTTTTCTACGAAGTCTTAAATTTATTTGTTGAATTTGAACCAATTGCTTTTTCAACATCAATTCAAAAATATTAGAATATTGATTATCTTTCTCTTTTAATTCGATTCTTTTTTCTATTTTATGAAGAAAAGATTGTTGAATAATTCGTTTCGTACCATCATTTGCATTTTTGGGGATTAACAAATTATTGAATTCCAAAATATTTTTTTGAGTTTCAAATTCTGGTTGATCTTGAGTATTTGGCGACAATTTTTCAATATCATTGAATAAAGTATCAATAGTTACTTCTTTTTTTTCTTGATCAGTTATTTCCTCATCTGTTATTTGCGTATCAATGGATTGAACATTAAATTCATTCGTCTCGTCTAATCGATTGGTTTGAATATATCTCTCTGGAAGATTATTCAATTTTTTGTAAATAAAAGATAAATTCGTTAGTTGGATTAAATTGGAATAAAGCTGAGATAGTTGCCTAGTCCCCAATGCTATATTATTTCTCAAAATTTTTATCAATTTTTTTCTAACAGGTTTCCAAAAAGAAGGTTGTTTTTTAATAGTCCCAAAAGGTAAATTTGTTTGAAATCCCCAAGCGGTTAAATAACTAAAAGTCACTTTTTGTTGCTTCGAGATACCTTTTCCTCTCAAATTACTATCTCTAACAGATTGAGAATGTATATCTATTTCGGTTCGTTCTAATCGTTTCACTCTTTTCTGAATATGCCAAGGTTTTAATTGAAAAGGATATATAATTTTTATCTGAAGACCTTCTCGCAACCAACGACCAGGTAATTTGGTGTCTGAAAATTCAGTACCATCATAGGTACATTTTATGTGAATTTCTCGATTCCATTCAGTCCAATCTTCATTCCATTCAGGAAATTGAAATAATAAGATACGACCAATGTTTTTACCTATTATTAATACAGGCAATTTAACATACTTCCTAAAATTTGATTGAATAACTAATAATAAACTTCTTCCACTTTGGGCGAAGTAAAAATCGAACCGAGCTGCTAATGCTAGACGATCAGCTTTTGATCTCGTAATATTCTTCGGAGAAGACAGTAATCCCCTGATCCGGATCGTATTTGTTTCACTTTTCCTTTTTTCTAGAATTTTCAAAGACGATTCCGGAATAGTAGGTGTCTCCATTACTCTTAAAAAGAAAGGAGAGTGTGCTTTATGTTGCAACATCTTCCATATCAGTATTTTACGTCTTCGAGGCCGTAAAGATCCTCTTAATATTCTTCGACGAAAATCTGATTGTTTCGAAAATCGTTTCACAACTCTTCGTGTTTTTAGCTTGGTTTTTGTGACACTAATTCCCACGTTTTTTACTTTCCTTTGACGAACATCATTATTCCCACCTACAACATCGAATCGATTAGCTTTTATTATTAAGGTATATCGAGGTAAGTCTTTTTTAATTTCTTGTATGTGAGGCAATAAAGATATTGCTTGTGTCATGGAAGAGAAATCCCGTAGTTTAGTAAAATCGATTGAAAATGTATCAAAAAAAGAAGACCAATTTGAACTATTATTTTCGTCTTTTAAATAAATAAAAAATAAAGTTTGTTCTATAGGAGGAAGTTTAAAAACATGTTCCCAAGTTATATATACTGTGTTATGCTTAGTTTTCAAAAAATTAAGTTCATTAAAAAGCTTTTTAATTTGTTTGTCCTTGGATTTCCCGAACATGAACAAGAATGTTCGTTGACCACTTTTAGGTAACAAATCCCAAGGTAAAGGAAATAATTTACGGTTTATTCCCTGATATTGAGTAGAAATCCAATCTTTGAAATTATTTTGATATTCTTTTTTATATTCCTCTCCAAGATCTTTATTCTGATAATCTTTTCTTAAATCTATTATATCGGGCAAAAGCCAAGGTGACTTCGATAGTGGAATTCTAATGCGGAATAAGCTACTTAGAAAAGGATCATAAATTTTAGCTAATTCTTGTCCGTTACTGTTACATAAGCCAGTTCTCTTTTCCATTATTTTATGAATATCAGAACCATTTTTTAAAGATTCGATCCGAGCTCTTAAATCATTGTTTAAAATATTTTTTCGTTCTAGTGTATCACCAATCCATTTTTTGTAAAGATCATCCGATGACATCAATTCATTTGAATCTTTGAAAGAGTTTTTTAATTGTTTTTCGGAAATGAATAAACTAGGCAGATATGTAAAAGATATTCGTTGTTTACCATCAGTTACACATTTGTTAAAGAAATAATCAGATACTTGTTTTTTCACCAAACTATTATGACTGATTCGACTATTTTCAATATATCGTAATGGTCGATTCCATCTCGATCGATCGAAAAAATTATTAGGCCATGGTAGAAAAATCCATAATAGGTCTTCCGGGTTCTTCCTCAATCTCTGATCATATAATGTAATTTCATTCAAAAATTTCTTAGACGTAAGGGGTACCGGAGCTCGACCTAGATGTAAACACAAGGACATAAAAATAATAATACTAAAAGTTCGATATAAAACGCGCTTAATCAAAAGATAAAGTATAGGTGCATCATGTTCTATCCGTACTAAAAGTAATTTTGCTAAATTAAGAAATAAAAGATTACCACCTAACCACCCTAAGAGACTACTTATTATAAATACAAAATTATTACTATACCGATAAAGAACTACTTGTATTAATCGAGATAGTACAGGATTTGGTAAAAGAAAAGGATTTAATAATTGAAACATCAAACTATCTAAAAATATAATACGAAGTCGCGGATCACTTATTGAACTAATATGACGTAGATTTTTATAATTTAGTAAATATTTTGTTCGAAACCAATGAAAGAACATATATGGGAGAACTAGCAAAGTCATTAGATGCGGTTTAACCAATAGAATATACAGGGGTGAACAGTATATTGATAAATATATTAACAACTGTCCAATCATTAAACCACTTACAGCTACTGTACCACTAAGATTTCCTTCCAAGAGAAACGATCGTATTGAAAAGATCTGAGAAGGTCCAATCGGTAATGTAGTAAGGAATCCATAATAAATTCCAAATAATACAGCTGAACCTATCCACATCGGTAACGGAATTTGTGATACAGAAGACAACAATTCGTTTTCTATGGGCATAGGAATTATTTATAATCTTTTTATTATATCAGATTCAGAATATATCGGATAGAATTGAATAGATTTTTCAAACTATTCATATAGAAAATATCCTTTTTTTTTTTTCAATATTTATCAATAGTATTCTTAATCAAAAAGAGAATATCTTTTTGATTAAGAATACTATTTTAGTAAAAGCTGTTTCTATCAATATGTGATACGAATTTTTTCCTTTCAGGAGTTTCTTTCAAATCATCGTCGGTTGCAATAAGTTTGTCCAACCTAAATGTTCCAAACTATTGTTACGTCGTAAAGGACGGGTAACAAGTTCAAGCACATCTTTTGCATTGGTAAATCCATGGATTTGAGCGAAAGTAGATTCAACAGACCACTTTGTATTAATTCCTCTTGCTTCTAATGGATTAGCGTGAGCCATTCCAGTAATGGCTAAATCAGGTTGTAATTCACGCATCCGTTGTATTTGGTTATAATTGTCTGGTTTTTCTACAATGTGTGGCATCAGTATATGCATCTTTTTACAAGTATCTCGTAGAAGAGATAATTCAGCAGCTTGATATCGCTTGTCCATATATGGGATACCTATTTCATAAACAATCATTCCACATCTGATTAAAAATCTAGCTAAAGATACTTCTAACAAATTATCTCCCATAAAAAAGACAGATTTTCCGCGTAATAAATCGAGATAATCTTTTAAATTATTCCAAATTTGGCTTTCTCTCTCTTCCAAACCTTGGGGTTTAATGCCAAATACAGAACAAATTTTTTCGATCCAAGCACGTGTTCCATCAGGACCAATAGGAAATGGTGCTCCAATCAATTTACACTTTCTACGTCGCATTAAAGTTGTTGCTGTACGACTCAGAAATGGATTGACACCACAGACATAAACTTCCTCACCTAATGAAGGCAGTTCGGTGTATCTCTGAGCTGGCAACCAACCCGAAACTCGAATAGATTGACGCTTTAATTCCGAATCGAGTTGAGAAGCAACTGTCGAAGGTACAGACCCAAAAAGAACTAACGGAGGATGTTTGGGTGATTTAAAAGTATCATCTCTATTTTGTTTTGAATAAACAGATAATGATTTTTCTTCAATTCCATTTTTTTCATCAATCCAAGATTTATATTCAGGACAACGATGTGTTATAGCAGCTAATACAGTATCTTCTCCCTGAGTAAAGGCATAATCCAATCCATTGGCCCTTGCTACTACAATTGGTATTCCAATTTCCGTCTCAACCTTTGGTGCTATACCTTCCAAATCCATCTTTATTATTTCCGTAGTGCATGTACCAATCCAGACAATAACACTAGGATTTCTATCTTTTTTTATCTGAAGACAAAGCCTTTTTAATTCCTCATGATCATTCAATTGAGCTGAGATATCTCCTTCTTCCAATTCTGCCATTGCATAACGGGGCTCTGCAAAGATCATAACTCCAAGAGCATTTTGTAAGAAATAACCACAAGTCTTAGTGCCTATTACTAGAAAAAAACTATCTTCAATCTTTT